ATATCACCCTTTTTGTTCAATAAGATACCGAAGTGGAAGTGGATGATTGACTCATTCCATACTAGAAAGAATCGCAGGAAATCCTTTGATAACACGGATTCCTATTTCTCAATGATATTCCGCGATCAAGACAATTGGTTGAATCCCGTAAAAGCATTTCATAGAAGTTCATTGATATCTGCTTTTTATAAAGTAAATCGACTTCGATTCTTGAATAATCCACATCACTTCTTCTTCTATTGTAACAAAGGATTCCCTTTTTATATGGAAAAGGCCCGTATCAATAATTATGATTTTACGTATAGAAAATTCCTCAATATCTTATTCATTCGCAAGAAAATATTTTCTTTGTGCGGCGGTAAAAAAAAACATGCTTTTTTGGAGAGAGATACTATTTCACCAATCGAGTCTAACATATTCATATCTAACGATTTTCCACAAAGAGGTGACGAAAGGTATAACTTGTACAAATCTTTCCATTTTCCAATTCGATCCGATCTATTCGTTCGTAGAACTATTTACTCGATCGCAGACATTTCTGGAACACCTCTAACAGAGGAAGAAATAGTCAATTTGGAAAGAACTTATTGTCAACCTCTTTCAGATATGAGTCTATCTGATTCAGAAAGGAAGAACTTGCATCGGTATCTCAATTCACCTTCTGAGAAATATTTACCATCCGCAAAGAGGAAAAAACGGAATCTTCGTTCAAAGAAATGCATTGAGAAAGGGCAGATGGATAGAACTTTTCAACGAGATACAATTCTCTCAAAATGGAATCTATTCCAAACATATCTGCCATTCTTCTTTACTTCGACAGGGTACAAATATATAAAATGTCTATTTTTAGATACCCTTTCAGACCTACGATTTTTCGATATCTTTGCAGACCCGCTATTTTTAGATACCCTTTCAGACCTACTATGTTTAGATACCTTTGCAGACCTACTAAGTAGCAATCACAAATTTGTATCCATTTTGAATGATATTATGCAGAGATCAGATAGATCATGGCGAATTCTTAAGAGAAAATGGCGAATTCTTAAGAGAAAATTGAAGACAAAGATAAGTGAGATTTCTCTTAAGTGTTTACATAAGCTTCTTCTGGAGAACGACGAAATATGGGAACTAATTGATGAAACATTTCGTAAAACAATTTATGTCAAGAAGGAATTACCATTGATATCGACAAATCGGAGCTCGCCAAATGTTCGGGAGTTACTCTATTCAATCCTTTTACTTCTTCTTCTTGCTGGATATCTCGTTCAGATATATCTTATGTCGGTTTCCAAAACCTCTAGTGAGTTACATACAGAATTCGAAGGGTTAAAATCTTTGATGATGGAATCATACATGAGTGATTTGGAGGACCTTCTGGATGCGTATCCTAGTATACCTGAACCGAATTCTTTCCGGTCCCAGTTCCAATGGAAACGCAAATTGGAAAAGAATTTCCTTGGATTTGCTATGGACCTAGTCGACAACCAAATACCGTTTTATATCCTCCGCATACAATATTATGGGGTCTTATTTATAGAGATGATATTTTTCACTCCCATCGATCTTCTCATAAATTTCCTACCAAATTTTTTCATCGATCGAATCACTTTTTCGATAAAGACGAGATATCTAAGTCATAGAAGTAAAGAGATCTATTCATGGATAATAAAAGGAGAAAGTTTGAAGACTCATGATAAAATAGAATCCTGGATCTTGAGCACTGATTGGATTTTGGATAAACCTAGACATTCCTTGATGCAGTCCTGCACCTTCAGTACAGAAAAAGGGATGAATCAAATTCTATTGGGTCTGACTTATAGTGATCATTTATTCAAGAATGATTCTGGTTATCAAATGCTTGAACAACCGGGAGCAGTTTACTTACGATACTTAGTTGACATTCATCAAAAGGGTCTAATCAATTATGAGTTCAATACATCCTGTTTAGCAGAAAAACGGATATTCCTTGCTCATTATCAAACAGGCTTTTATTCAAGACTCTGGTATGAGGCTAATAGTTTTGGTTATGCAAAATCAAAACCCTTTTCGCTCCGCCTACGCCTAGCCCCCCCTAAGGGTATTTTAGTGGTAGGTTCTACAGGAACTGGACGATCCCATTTGGTCAAATCCCTAGCGACAAACTCCTATCTTCCTTTCGTTCCGATAGTTCTGGACAAAGCGCCTGATACACTATTTTTTTATCTTGATCAGTGCGTCGATCTTGAGGAATTTGACGATGCGTTGGTGGAGTTGGATGTTGATTGTATTGATTTTAATAAAGATTCTGAGGAATATCTAGATGAGTTTAAGAATGAGAGTCTGGATAGTGACGGTATTGATGATGATGTCGATCTTAACTGGGAGCTGGGGGGGCAAGTTTTGGTGGATGATGGGATAATTAGGCGTGTAATGGGGCTGGAACCCGACCCATATTGTATCTACATAGACTTCCAATTCGCAAGAGCAATGTCTCCTTGCATAGTATGGATTTCAAACATTC